ACCCCTTAGTACAATCCTTATTCTATTCCACCTCTTAGGACAATCCTTATTCTATTCCACCTCTTAGAAAGAAAAGAACTTCAATAAAAAAAAAGGCCTACCATCTAGTTTCACAATTGGAACTCATTCTGTTTCTTATATTTCTATTGGAGGAACCCTGACTTCATTTTTATTATTTGTATGCTATTTCTTACTTTAGAGCACATATTGAACCATATCTCCTTTTCGGTCGTTTCCATTCTAATTACCATTCATTTTAGAAACTTAGTAGTTGATGAAATCGTAGGGCTATATGATTCTTCAGAAAGGGGCATGCTAGCTTCTTTTTTCTGTATAACAGGATTATTAATGACTCGTTGGGCTTATTCAGGAGATTTTCCATTAAGCGATTTATATGATTCGTTAATTTTTCTTTCATGGAATTTCTCCATGATTCACATGCTTGCACATTTTCAAAACGATAACCGTTTTTTAAGCCCAATAAGCTACCCAAGTGCCCTTTTTACGCAAGGCTTCGCAACTTCGGGTCTTTTAGCAGAAATGCATCCATCGAAAAGATTAGTCCCCGCTCTCCAATCTCAGTGGTTAATGATGCACGTAAGTATGATGTTATTCAGCTACGCAGCTCTTTTGTGTGGATCCTTATTATCAATAGCTCTCCTAATCATTACATTTCGAAAAAGCAAAGGGGTCCTTGGGAAAAGAAATAAGTTCTTAAATCGACCCCTTTGGAATATGCAATACCTGAATGAAAAAAAGAGAAGCACCTCTCTTCTTTCTTCTGTAAATTATTATAGGTCTCAATTGCTTCACCAATTGGATTTTTGGAGTTCTCGTATTATTAGTCTAGGATTTCTCTTTTTAACCATAGGGATTCTTTCCGGAGCGGTCTGGGCTAATGAGGCGTGGGGTTCCTATTGGAGTTGGGACCCAAAGGAAACTTGGGCGTTTATTACTTGGACCGTATTTGCGATTTTTTTACACAGTCGAATAAAGAAAAACGGGGGAGGCATAAATTCGGCAATTGTAGCTTCTATCGGCTTTTTTCTAATTTGGATATGCTACTTTGGAATCAATCTATTAAGAATAGGGTTGCATAGTTATGGTGCATTTGCAATATCGTAAAATCCCAATGAAATGGCAGAAAGTCCATGAGAAATAGAAAGCGAAATTGGCAGCGTGTTGAGCTTGCGCGTACATAAAAAAAAAGAGAGGAAATGCTATAGAGAAGGATTTCTTTGGAAGAATAAATGGCGTAGACAATAGAATCCATTTTTTTACGATAGGAGAAGGAGAACAAGTGGCAGGACCCAAAAAAGGGATTGCTCGCTCGAAAAAGAAAATGCAAAAATAGAATGCAAAATGCATTCTCGATTCTACGAGAATTTTTATGAGAGCCTTTCGTTTGCTTCTCTTCAATGGAAGTTTTCTTTTCCCAGAATGGATCCTCCTTTTTGGCCTAATTCTTCTTCTGATGATTGATTCAACCTCTGATCAAAAAGATCTACCTTGCTTCTCTTTCCTCTCTTCAACAAGTCTCGTAATGAGACTAAGGGCCCTATTCTTCCGATGGAGAGAAGAACCTACGATTCGCTTTTCAGGAAATTTCCAAACGAACCATTTCAACGAAATCTTTCCATTTCTTATTTGACTATGTTCCACTCTATGTATTCCTCTATCCGTAGAGTTCATTGAATGGACAGAAACGGCTCTAACAGACTTTCTGTTATTCATATTAACAGGAGGCATATTTTTCTGCGGTGCTAACCATTTCATAACTATCTTTGTAGCTCCGGTTCCCTTTCTGCTCCTACCTATTCTCTGGCTATACCCAGAAAGATGTAGGGTCTAATGTAATGAGGCTACTATGAAATATTTACGGATGGGTGGGGCAAGCTTCTCTATTCTGGTTCATGCTTTCTCTTGGCTATATGGTTCAGCCGGAGGAGAGGTCGAGCTTCAAGAAATAGTGAATGGTCTTATCAATACACAAATGGATAACTCCACAGGAATTTCAATTGCCCTTCCATTCATCACTGTAGGAATTGGGTTCATTCCCCAGCCCCTTCTCATCAATGGACTCCTGACGTATACGAAGGAGTGCGGTTCCTTCGAGCAATTTCTACCCCTCTATCTATCTCTGAGATGTTTGGCTTTTTCAAAACTCTATGGACATGCAGAAGAGAAATGCTATCCCCACTTGCACCAAGACAGAACCTTTCCTTCTTCACATAAGAAGGAAGGGGAAGCAGGGTCAGGAACAAGGAATCTCTTTATCAGAATCCATTTTGCAAGTTCGTTATTATGGGTAGTTCCTACCAAGGATGGGACTAATGACGTATCCAAGACTTCAATTCTCGATGTAGAGGCTACATCGTTCGTTCTCATCCTTCCGAGACTCCAAGTGGAATAGGGAATAGGAGCGTCGACAAAATCGCCCGAAGATGATCCGCTCATGGCTATTGAGAACGAATCCAATCAGATGGTTCTCTTTTTCAACCTTTCTGACTTTCTCTTAGAGAACCAAGGTCAAAAGCTTGAAAAAAAGCAGTCCTTCACAACCACGGATGAAGGATTCCTCGAAAAGTGAAGGATTACGAATCCTTTTTTGAAATCGAAGGGATTCGGTCTTATACATACCCCAGGAAGGGAATCAAAAAAGAAAGAAGATGACTTCTTCTTTCTATCACTTCGGAGCTGTGCGAGATGAAAGTCTCATGCATGGTTTTGAATGAGAGAAAGAAGTGAGGCATTCTCTTTTCGACTCTGACTCTCCCACTCCAGTCCTTGCTTTTCTTTCTCTTCCTTCGAAAGTCGCTCCTTCAGCCACTCGAATTTTCAATATTCCTTTTTATTTCTCATCAAACGAATGGCATCTTCTTCGGGAAATCCTAGCTATTCTTAGCAGGATATTCGAGAATCTCATTGCGATTCCTCAAACAAGCATGAAACGTATGCTTCCATCTTCGTCCATAGGTCAAATCGCATATGGAATGATTGGAAGAATTCTTGGAGACTCAAAGGGTGGATATGCGAGCATGATAACCTACATGCTGTTCGATATCTCGATGAACCTAGGAACTTTTGCTTGCATTGTATTATTTGGTCTGCGTACCGGAACTGATACCATTCGAGATTATGGAGGATTGGACACAAAGGACCCTTTTTTCACTCTCTCTTTAGCCCTATGTCTCCTATCCCTAGGAAGTCTTCCCCCACTAGCAGGTTTTTTCGGAAAACTTCATTTATTCTGGTGTGGATGGCAGACCTATCTTTCTTGCTTTCAATAGGACCCCTTAGGAGCTTTCTATCTACTATTATCTAAAAAGAATCCAGTGATTAATGACTGGACGAAACCAAGAAATAACCCCTCACGTGCGAAATTCGCGAAGATCTCCTTTAAGATCAAACAATTCCATCGAATTGAGTATGATTCTATGTGTGATAGCATCTACTCTATCAGGAATCTCAATGAACCCGATTCTTACAATTGCCCAGGATACCCTTGTTTCGTTTACCTTCTAGAATTTCTGAGTGAAGGATCCCTCGTACTAACTGGAATCAAAGAATTCGTAGACCTCTTCTGCCCAAAATGGGCATGGAATGGGGCTAGGGTTATGAACTTCGAATCGAGAATCGTATTATCGAGTCGATTCCATGATTCTACGTTCATTCCATACCGCACCAGACCGTAGCTCCATTCTGGGGCCTCGAAATGGATACGATGTTTCCATATGGATCCCTACGTCCTTACACATTTCCAATTAGGAATAGGCGGAATCAGACCTGCTTTTTCCATATCTCTCCTTATTTGGGACCTATCCACCTCTTGGGGTTTCTATTGAATCGAGAAATCCCTTGAATTGTCCATCTTTTTGATAGAATATGAATAGATAGTAGAGGGCATCCTCCGGATAATTGAAATCGAAGCAATTGGATGGGGCCTAGACGACATGACGGATCCGTAGAAAGAGTCCAGCACTCCGCCTTTGTCATATATTTCACACATCATACTAGATAGATATCATATTCATGGAATACAATTCACTTTGAAGATGCCTTGGTGGTGAAATGGTAGACACGCGAGACTCAAAATCTCGTGCAAAAGCGCGTGGAGGTTCGAGTCCTCTTCAAGGCATAATATTCAGAATCTTCATTGAATGAGCACGAGATCTTGGAATTGGAATAAGTTCGGCAGCAGATCACGAAATCTTGGTGATCCTCTCTATCTAATGAAGGGGGGATCCGCTTTGAAATTGTGCACCCTGAACCTAGCCCCCCGAGTATATGCTTCAACAGGAATCACAACAAGGGACAGGAGCAATGTATGGACCTTCTAATCCATTCAAAGAGCATTCACGCTATGAGCCCTCCCGGTTCTTCGACCGGGCTTGCGTTCACAGTAGAACAAGGGTTGCTAGTGTTTGTCAACCTGTGTACAAGGGACAATAGAAACCTCTGGGAAAAAGCCCGCCCGTAGCCCAGCGGAGAAAGTACATAGTCCCCTTTGGGGGATTGGGGGCTTACCCCATTCAGTGACTTTGGGACTGGACGCTCCCCAAAGGGGTACTATCCGGTCCGGTGAATTCAACAAGATAGGCCTGCCTTCCAGCCTCCCTTCTCCTTTCCGGACCTATCCGAAAGAGAATGCAGTACTTCTTGGTCCTAACTGACGAACCGCCCCGTGGATCTCTTTGCTTCGGAACAAAACCATTCGAATTAAGCTCGGTCATGGGATTCAGAAATGGAATCCTAGAATGGATGCTTCTATTTTGACCTTGCGGCTCCTACGACCATACTTTAGGAATTCACTTCCCATAGGGAGCCTATTTCAAAGATCTATGAATCATTTTCTCTTTCTTTCTCTTGGTTCAGACAAGCCACGAATAGAGAGTATCCGATTCTTTCGATGACACTATTCCAACGAAACGGAGTGGATTCCATTCTATGATATATGCTGTGGAAAAAGCTGCGTCCAATAGGATTTGAACCTATACCTAAGGTTTAGAAGACCTCTGTCCTATCCATTAGACAATGGACGCTTGTCATTCCGATTTTTTGCTCTCCCTTTCTTGTTCGAAAAAAAAGAAGATGGGAAAGCGTTGCATTTCTGCAATTGCGGATTCCATTCACTAACGCATTTTTGAATGAAAGGGAGAAAAGAGAAGAATCGAAACATTTGAATAAAATCAGCATATAGAAATACATAGGTAGAGCGGGTAGCGGGAATCGAACCCGCATCGTTAGCTTGGAAGGCTAAGGGTTATAGTCGACGTTGATTCATCCCTTTTAACGTCTCTAATTCAAAACCGAACATGAAACTTTGGTTTCATTCGGCTCCTTTATGGAGAATGGATCCATTCTCAGATCGAATTGAATTGATGAAAAAATGCGGCCCATAACATCTATGTCGGCTTTTCTGTTTGAATGCATTCAAAAGGATTCGCTTTCTAGATGATCCCTCTAGAAGAGGGGATTCTAAGAATCCTTCTAGTTACTTCGTTCTCTATTTCTATTTGAGAGAGTCATTAGGAAAAGGGTTTTGTTTCCACCGAGCTCACTATTTCGAGGGCTCTAGTAAACCAAAGTCGTCGTTAATGGCTATTTTGCTTCAACCTACCCTCCCCCAAAATCCAAATTGAAGATTTAGTTACGATTAGAAAAACACAAACATCTTTTCCCTTTATCCATGGACCCCTTATTCATACTCAAATAATCGGAAATTAGGAATCCAATTTCATAAAATTATGTTTCGTAATTCCAGAATCCAAAATGGGTCCATTTCCAATGGATCCTTGGAACCAAATTACGAGAATGTATATTCTTCCCCGACTTTCTCATTGAGAGGGAAAGGAGTGAATCCTTTTAAGAAATCAAGTTTTTGATCCAAATAGGAATAGACCCCTTAACTATTGCAGGGGTTCACGAAACGCACTTTTACCACTAAACTATACCCGCTCGATCGGTAGTCTTGTATAAAGTGCGCAGCTTGTCGAGAAGCTCCACACTTTACTTTTCCCACGAAGCTATCTTTTCTTATTTTGAAAGAAACGATAGAGATAGATCGCGACTTTGATCGCGTAGAAGAGTGGGATTACCCACATACCAAGTCGGAAAAAAGGTCCAGTTTCTTCATAAACCACCTTCCCCATTTCCTGGAAGACGGGGAAGATGCTTTTAACTAGGAGTGAACCAGCCCAGCCCCCTACTTTCCAAATTAAGACGGGGATAATAAGAAAGTCGAGTGCGGAACCCTGGGTTATGGTTTGAAAATAGCGCCTTAGAAAGTTTTGTGCTTTCATGGGGCCTGTCCGCGGGTCTGGATCGGACAAGGCGCGGACCTCCATTATCAGCCAATTCCAGCCCTCCAGTAGTTTTGCTCGGGCGTCCTCGTATGTCTCCTCTTGATATAGGATATCATAGACGACGAGGACCACGCGTGGGACAAACCACTCGAAAGCGGTTTCGACGAGCTCGGGGGCCACAAAAACCATGAATGCGTGGGTCCCGACCGCGAGCAGGATTAGAATCCCGTTATTGACCCATTTTGCTAACGCATAGACCATTAGCAGGTACTTCGCGCTCGAAAGGACCAAGCCCGCTATCCGCATATCCCTTTGGATGGGATGCGCTCTCTTTGGTCTCTTGTCCCCTCCGCTCTCGGGGTTTTCGCCGCCCGAGTTCTCCGATTCACATCGGAGCATCCACAGCCTGAATCGAACGCTCGTTCGGGCTAGAACCGCTACCTCGAGCGGATTTCTTTTTGTTCTTCCAAAAACGCTTCCCGGAGTTAAGAAAAGATTTCTCCGGGATCCACACCTAGAACCGACGAGGAATTGTTTTCGCGTAAAAAAAAGGCGAGAGCCAAGGTAGAAAGTCAATCTAGAACCGAAGTTGAAATCCTTTTTCATAATTCGAAGTGCAATCCCCTTTGTCTTGGAAAGGGGTCTTAGATAGAAGACAAAATTTCTTCTAACGGGAAATTATATGTTCTTCCACTTGGAAGGGATACATCGCCGAAGTGCGGGATGTTACCCCTCCAAGTGAAAGCCCCCCTCCGATTCCCAACCGAAGGAGTACTCTTTTATAGTTTATAGAGAGTCCATATGTCAAGAGGGCATCGGATGAAATAGGAGAAATGGAGACGGTCTTTTTGAACTTTGATCCGGATAAAAAAAAGGATCATTACATAGAATGGACTCGACTCTCCTTTCTATAAAGAACAGTATAATACAGGCCGTCCTTTTTGTCAACTAACAACCAATTTGCTGTCAACTCATTGTTAATCTTGTCTGGACCCCCTTGTTTTGTACTGATAAACGAAAAGGCCTACTTAACTCAGGGGTTAGAGTATTGCTTTCATACGGCGGGAGTCGTTGGTTCAAATCCAACAGTAGGTAGGGCTTTTTAGATACCATTGACTTGGGGATCCAAGTGGTAGAGTGTTGCTTTCGTATTTTATATGCCGGAAGTCAGTGGTTCAAATCCAATAGTAGGTAGAGCTTTTTAGATACCACGGACTCCGGGATCTAATAAGTTTTGCTTCCTTATTTGGTTTCTTTTTCGTTTTAGTTATTCGTTTTTTTTTGAATTACTATCTTATTCTTCCTTGGATTCGAATCCGATTGATTTTGTATTTGACTCTATCCAATCAATCGGTAGAATCCGAATTGAAGGGCCTAGAAAGCGAACTTCTGTTTATGCAGTGGGCTCTTCTATTTGGACGTACTCACTAGTTACCGAAATAGCATGGATAGCCTTTATTCGTAGCTTAGCTCGTTTGACCGCTTGATCCGCCTCGGTTGTTTCTTCCCCTTCCGCTTTCGCTTTCCTCAAGTGATCTTCTGCTATTTGAAGAGTTTGCTGAGCTTCTTGTGGATCAATGTCACTACCCCTTTCCGCATCATGTGCAAAAACCATAATCTCATTATTGACAATTCTAGCGAAACCACCCATCACAGCTATCGTGAACCATTGCTCGTTAAGGCGTATTTTCAAAACGCCCATATCGAGTCCTGTGACAGTAGGGACATGGTTTGGTAATACGCCAATTTGTCCACTCTCAGTGGATAAAATGATTTCTTTCACTTTCACTTTTGAATCCCAAAGAATTCGCTTAGGGGTCATTACACAAAGATTTAAGGTCATTTCTTCAAATTACTCTCCTTTTCTAACGTGGTAGCCTTCGCAGTAGCTTCGTCGATGTTACCTACCAAATAAAAGGCCTGCTCAGGAAGACCATCCAACTCTCCGGAAAGAATCAAATGAAATCCTCTAATGGTTTCTGCCAAACCAACATACTTTCCCGTAGAACCTGTAAACACTTCCGCTACAAAAAAGGGTTGTGATAAGAAACGCTCTATTTTTCGTGCTCTTGCTACGGTTAAGCGATCCTCTTCGGATAATTCGTCCAACCCGAGGATAGCTATAATGTCCTGAAGTTCTTTGTAACGTTGTAAGGTTTGCTTAACTCTTTGCGCAATTTCATAATGTTCCTCGCCGACGATCCGAGGTTGAAGCATAGTTGAGGTTGAATCTAAAGGATCTACTGCTGGATAGATACCTTTGGAAGCTAATCCTCTTGATAGTACAGTAGTAGCATCTAAATGTGCAAAGGTCGTAGCAGGAGCAGGATCGGTCAAATCGTCCGCAGGTACATAAACAGCTTGAATAGAAGTGATGGACCCCTTTTTTGTAGAAGTAATTCTTTCTTGTAAAGAACCCATTTCGGTACTCAGGGTGGGTTGATAACCCACCGCGGAAGGCATTCTACCCAATAAGGCGGATACTTCCGATCCTGCTTGGACGAAACGAAAGATATTGTCGATAAATAAAAGTACGTCTTGTTTATTAACATCGCGAAAATATTCCGCCATAGTTAGGGCAGTCAAACCAACCCTCATACGAGCTCCCGGCGGTTCGTTCATCTGCCCGTAGACTAGAGCGACTTTTGATTCTGCAATCTTTTGTTCATTAATTACTCCGGATTCTTTCATTTCCTTGTAAAGATCATTTCCTTCACGAGTACGCTCGCCTACTCCGGCAAATACGGATACACCTCCGTGAGCTTTGGCAATGTTGTTGATCAATTCCATAATGAGTACTGTTTTCCCCACTCCAGCCCCCCCGAATAATCCGATTTTTCCTCCACGGCGATAGGGGGCTAAAAGATCTACTACTTTAATTCCTGTTTCAAAAATCGACAATTTTGTATCTAACTCAATAAAATCGGGCGCCGATCTATGAATAGGGGATGTTGTCCGAGTATCTACAGGGCCTAAATTATCAACAGGCTCTCCGAGTACGTTGAAAATGCGTCCTAGAGTCGCTCCGCCGACTGGAACACTCAAAGGTGCCCCCAGGTCAATCACTTCCATCCCTCGCATTAGACCCTCGGTAGCACTCATAGCTATGGCTCTAACTCGATTATTTCCTAATAACTGTTGTACCTCACAGGTCACATGAATTTGTTGACCGGCAGGATCCCGCCCCTGGACTACTAGGGCGTTATAAATATAGGGCATCTTTCCCTTGGGAAAGACTACATCCAATACCGGACCAATTATTTGCGCGATACGTCCCTGTTTTTTTTTTTGAAGGGGGGAATCCCCAAGGCTAGAAGCAGTCGGATTGAGTCTCATAATAATCAAAAGAAGGGAAAGAGGGCCCAATTTGTTGTGAAAATTGTCAAATACAAAGGAAATGCTCACAAATGGATCAATTAATTCACTAAGAAAGGGAATCGCCCCTTCCTTTCGATTCCCCTAGTAGGGAGCACTATCCAACCAAATCCAACACACTTCTTCCTTCTTCCATTTCAATGCAATGAGTGAGTTTGCAAGGGCAACCAACCCGTTTTCCAAAGAGCAAAGGGAGCCAGAAAAATCTTGATTCTTTCCTCGGTCTCTCGTTAGAGACAGTCGAACCTCTATTCTCTATCGAATGGGACTCGGAACTCTATTTCACTTACCATTCCGTATTTCGACCTCACTGGCCCCTTTTTGCGGATGCCACTCTGCCTAACCTATTCTTTTTTTAGAGCGATATCCTTTTTTCATGGACGCATTGGGCACCTTTTGACAGAGAGGATTTACGTATAGAACCTATATCACTGTCAAGGGGGAATTCCTTATTCTCTTGCTATTTGGATTTCAAAAAGGGAAGAAATGCAACACTTTCAAAAGAAGGATTGGGTTGCGCCATACATAGGAAAGAGTATACAATAATGATGTGTTTGGCGAATCCAATCAAAAACCGCGGTCTAATCCCAATCTGGAACGCTTTTGATTAGTTGATAATGGTTAGTTGAGAGTTTTGCGCAAGATTTCTCCGAAAGGGTTCATTCACTCGGAATTCCTGCCGAGTAGACCTTGTTTTGTTGTTGCGAGAATTCCGAATTCACGAGTTGTAGAGAGGGACCTATGTCACCACAAACAGAAACGAAAGCTAGTGTTGGATTTAAAGCAGGTGTTAAAGACTATAAATTGACTTATTATACTCCTGATTATGAAACCAAGGATACAGATATCTTGGCAGCCTTTCGAGTCACTCCTCAACCCGGCGTTCCACCTGAGGAAGCCGGGGCGGCAGTAGCTGCGGAATCTTCTACTGGTACATGGACAACCGTGTGGACCGATGGGCTTACGAGTCTGGATCGTTACAAAGGACGCTGCTATCACATCGAGCCCGTTGCTGGAGAAGAAAGCCAATTTATTGCTTATGTAGCTTATCCCTTAGACCTTTTTGAAGAAGGTTCTGTTACTAATATGTTTACTTCCATCGTGGGTAACGTATTTGGATTCAAAGCGCTTCGCGCTCTGCGTCTGGAAGATCTGCGAATCCCTCCTGCTTATGTGAAAACTTTCCAGGGCCCGCCTCACGGCATCCAAGTTGAAAGGGATAAATTGAACAAGTATGGGCGTCCCCTATTGGGATGTACTATTAAACCAAAGTTGGGATTGTCCGCTAAGAACTACGGTAGAGCGGTTTATGAATGCCTTCGCGGTGGACTTGATTTTACTAAAGATGATGAGAACGTGAACTCCCAACCGTTTATGCGTTGGAGAGACCGTTTCTTATTTTGCACCGAAGCCATTTATAAATCACAGGCCGAAACAGGTGAAATCAAGGGGCATTACTTGAATGCTACGGCAGGTACATGCGAAGAAATGATGAAAAGGGCTGTGTTTGCCAGAGAATTGGGGGTTCCTATCGTAATGCATGACTACTTAACGGGGGGATTCACTGCAAATACTAGCCTGGCTCATTATTGCCGAGATAATGGGCTACTTCTTCACATCCATCGTGCAATGCATGCAGTTATTGATAGACAGAAGAATCATGGCATACACTTTCGTGTATTAGCGAAAGCCTTACGCATGTCGGGTGGAGATCATATTCACTCCGGTACCGTAGTAGGGAAACTTGAAGGGGAAAGAGACATCACACTGGGCTTTGTTGATTTACTACGCGATGCCTTTGTTGAAAAAGACCGAAGCCGTGGTATTTATTTCACTCAAGATTGGGTCTCTCTACCAGGCGTTTTGCCTGTGGCTTCCGGGGGTATCCACGTTTGGCATATGCCCGCGCTGACAGAGATCTTTGGAGACGATTCCGTACTGCAATTCGGTGGAGGCACTTTAGGGCACCCTTGGGGAAATGCGCCAGGTGCCGTAGCGAATCGAGTAGCCCTAGAAGCATGTGTACAAGCTCGGAATGAGGGGCGTGATCTTGCTAGTGAGGGGAATGAAATTATCCGTAAGGCTTGCAAGTGGAGTCCTGAATTGGCTGCTGCTTGTGAAGTATGGAAAGAGATCAAATTTGAGTTTGCCGCAATGGATACTTTGTAATCCAGTAATTGCCGCTCATTCTCTTATCTTAATTGAATTGTTTCAATTCAAATAAACTCGGCCCAATCTTTGACTAAAAGGATTGAGCCGAAGGGCAAGATTTGATGCTATTTCTTTTTTGGGGAGAGAAAAAAGAGAGCTTTTCGATTCTTGCCAAGATCTTCCTCTTGGAGAACCCCTTCCTCCCTCCCTTTAGGATGCAAGGAAGGTTGTGTCGGAGCGATGTCATACAGAGTGCTCCCCGTTCTCGCACGCAAAAGGAAATCCCTTCATTCAATACTTATTCGTTTTAGTACGTGAAGCCTGCGCTTGATATGCTTCGTTTGATGGGAAAGAAATGATTTCATTTCAAAAAAGAAAAACTTTCTCGCTATTGTCTTTTCATAGAAATCGGCAAAAGAAACTCGGGGAAAGCGGCATGCTTCTTATTCTATGTATTGGAATATCCCCCCCTTTTTGGAAATAAGCGGGCTTCGGTTCCATTTTGAGACTCTTTTTGCTAGAGTGGATAATGCCTTAGTAGATCGAGATGGAAAACAGGATCCATGGATGTTCCAAATGACCCCGTCCCCTTGTTTTTGGTTCTAGAAACCTAATAGGTAGGATTTGACCCTTTCACCCATTTTTGGATCTCAGAATAACGATGCTCTCTAGGGACGTTATATTTTGTATTACGTATAATAAAGGCAAAAAGAATATTCTAGAAATTCAGGGAATATATGACCAAAAAGACTTGTTTAGACCTTCATAGAGACTCTGTCCTTGTCCCAATCAGTTCCTTCATGAAAGATTCTAGCTGCCCCTTTCTTAATGATCTTAATGAAAATGCGAATGGGAGGGGTTTCTGTATTGTCCGTAGTTGGGGTTTTGATGATGGGAAAATGGCCGACCCGGATACTAATGATTTAACGAATTTGACTCGAAGTGAAAGTTCTCAAGAATCCGATGGAAACGGAGCCTTTAATGAATCCGCATCCGTTGAATTGGAAACCATCTTTGTTATTCCAAAATACGATGACGCAGAAGCCCTTCCAAAAGACGTGGAAGCCGACCTTCTCAAATCCTATGACGATGAAGAATCAGATGAAGCCTTTTCTTTTCATGAATCGGATGCGGATGACGACGAAGAATCCGATGAAAACGAGACCTTTAATGAATCGGATGACGATGAAGAATCGGATCAAAACGAGGCCTTTCATCAATCGGGTCAAAGCGAGGGCTTTGCTGAATCGGATCAAAACGAGGGCTTTCATGAATCCCATCAAAGCGAGGGCTTTGCTGAATCGAAAAAAGAGGACGAAGATGAGACGCAAGAAGAGTACGAAGATGTTTTCGCACCCTACTTACACCTGTGGGATAGTTGCGAGAAATGTGAAACGGCACATTATAAGGAGCATTTAATAAAAGAAATGAATGTTTGTGTAAACTGTGGGGCCCATCTGAAAATGAATAGTTCAGACAGAATCGGGGTCTTGGTCGATCCAACGACTTTTGATCCTATGGACGAAAAGCTGAACTCCATCGATGCTATTGAATGGGATTCAGAGGCGGTTCTTTATGCCTGGAAAGTTTGCGAGAAAAAGCTACAAAAAGAATGGGAGTTCCATGAAAAAGAAATGAAAGGATTTAGGGACAACTTCTCTTTTTCGTGGAAGGCGCCGAAGGCCGAAGATTCAGAGGAGTACTGGGATTTGGATTTATATGATTTCTATCTCAAGAAATTCGAATTGAAAGGGAAGGCGTCCGGGCGTTCCGAGGACTGCTTGGAGGGAGCTAAAGCTACGGAAAGGGATTCCTTTAGGGAAGAAATCCTTCAGATGTATCCGGAATTGCTCCCTGATGAGTCTGAGAAAGCACTCCTTGAGAAGTTGAAAGAACTACCTGATGAATCTCAAGAAGAACTCGAAGCGAGGTTGGAGGAACTCGAACTCCAACGTAAGTCTGAGGAAGAACTCCTTGAGAAGTCTCAGCGAGACCTCCTTGAGAAGTATCACCTCCTTGTTGAGAAGTCTCAACAAGACCTAGATCTCCTTGAGAAGTCTCAGCAAGACCTCCTTGAGAAGTATCACCAAGCCCTAGACCTCCTTGAGAAGTCTCGGAAAGAAGTCCTTGAGAAGTTGGAGACGTATCGGAGAGTTCTCGCTGAGTTATCAAAGGACGCCGTTTTCAAGCTTACTCTAAAAAGTATTTATCGAGTTTTTCTGGAGGGCTACTATCGCGAATGGGTTAGACACGAGACGGGGAAATTTCCGGAAGAACAATTCAAAAAGGATATAGAAGAAGAAGAAAACGTTATGGAAATAGAAGAGGAGGAAATAGAAGAGGAGGAAATAGAAGAGGAGGAAATAGAAGAAGAAGAAGAAAAACTTCGCAAGATGTCTAAGGAAAAACTTGTTGCACTTTTAAGAATTTTTTCGAAATTCTTAGCGAGGCGCCCCAAATTCGATAAATATAAATATAAAGAAATCTGGAAAAATGTAGGTTTTTGGGTGGACGACCTGATTTACGCATGGGCAATTCTCGAAGCAAGACAAGACCTTATGAACGAAAACTGGAAGAAACATTTCCGTTTCGAGGGCACGGACCCTTTCTCCTTTTGGTTCAAGCTACAAGATAGACAACACTTTAGCTCTATGACAAAAGAAGAAGAAGTATTCGAGTACGGCATGAGCTGGAAAGAATACCGACGAAGAGTCCTATATAAATGCACTGCAATTGCATGTTGGGAAAAGGAAAGAAACAAGGAGCTTGCGCAGTTGAAGAAGGACTCCGAAGAGGAGAAAACTTCGCAAGATCGGGAAGGGGACTCATGCAAAGAACGGAAGGTGATAATCTTCGGGATTTCTGACATACCGGAGATTCTGGAGAAAGCATTTTCTAAGATAGATAGGACACTTTCGAGGGTATGGGAGTTTGTAGACGAAATGGCGCAAGAAAGGGATCGAGTGGAAAGTGAGAAACGCTTCTTTGACGGAATAGTTGAACCAGAAGAGGAAGAGGATATAGAGGATGAGACTTATCACGAACGTCTTGCTCGTTATAAAAGCGAGACGGGATTACTTGAAGCTATTCAAACGGGCAAGGCTGAAATCAATGGCCTTCCCGTACTATTTGGGTCTATGGAGTTTGGGTTTATGGGAGGAAGCATGGGATCCGTAGTGGGTGAGAAAGTTGCCCGTTTGATCGAACGTGCTACCAGTGAGTTTCTCCCTCTTATTATAGTTTGTGCTTCCGGTGGAGCGCGCATGCAAGAAGGGATTTTTAGCTTAATGCAAATGGCGAAAATTTCTGGAACTTTGTATTCTTTTCGACAAAGATCCAATCAAAAGAAAAAGCTATTATATATATCAATCCTTGCATCTCCGACTACGGGTGGCGTGCTAGCGAGTTTTGGTATGTTGGCCGATCTGGTTTTGTCCGAACCCCAGACTTCCATTGCATTTGCCGGTGCAAGAGTCATTGAAGCAATATTGCATGAAACAGTACCCGAAGGTTCACAAGAAGCGGAACCCCTAATGGAAAAGGGTATGCTCGATGGAATCATAGAGCGTAAACTGTTAAAGTATTATGTGGCTTTCTTATTTGATTTTCACAATTTGTACTCTTTTCTTTACGGAAATTCCGACGATTGATATTTCTATTACCAATAGGAGAAACAAACCAAAGGGACCTTCGGAGAAATGAAGCAAGGCAAAGAGAATTCGATGCTCTTTGTCTTGCGTATCTATATAGAATGGATAATTGGAAAGTACTTCAATATCTCTCGAGTCTCCAGAATTCTCATTTTTATTGCGAATCTTTGCTCTTGAATTGCATTCTCAGAGCTTTTCTCGGATTCGTATGGTAAAAAACGCTTTCTTTCAAAAATGCATTTATTAAATTGAAATGAGAAGAGAAGGGGCAAGAAAAGAAGAGCACTAAGAATAATAACGAAAGTCTATTATTAGACATTGATTTCGTGTCGAAATAGAAGTCGAAATCGGAGAAAGTCCTTTTATTGAGTTCCGTGATTCCTTGCACTGAATTCTATTCTAAATACCCACTTAGGTATCCTTAACGAAATGCAAATTCGAAGGATTTGAGTCTCCCGATAACATAACAATAGAACAAGAATAAGTACAAAGAGTAGGTACAAATTTCAAATCAAGGTAGTGCAGTCTATGACAACTCTCAATAACTTACCCTCCTTTTTAGTGCCTTTAGTAGGCTTAGTATTTCCGGCATTTTCCATAGCCTCCTTATTTCTTCATGTTCAAAAAAACAGGATTTTTTAGATTCGAGGGGACCCAATCGTTTCTCTTTTTTTTCAATTCAAGACTTAGAGAACCTAGCTATTCGATTTTGTAGAATATGGTACCACAGGTGGCCCCTCGAACGGAAGTGGCGGAAGTCTTGTGTATCTGCCAAGATGCTCTATCGCTAAATTCTCATTTTTTTTAATAGACAAAGAAAGTCAAATGCACTTTCTTTAGGCCATTCTTCTAATCGAAAAAAAAAAGGAAGTCGCGTCGAGTATGAGTTGTCAATCTGAAAATATATGGATAGAACTTATAGCGGGGTCTCGAAAAACAAGCAACTTTTTCTGGGCTCTTCTCCTTTTTTTAGGTTCATTAGGATTCTTACTCGTTGGGTCTTCCAGTTATCTTGGAAGAAATTTGATATCCTTTTTACCCTCTCAGCAAATTCTTTTTTTCCCTCAAGGGGTCGTGATGTCTTTCTATGGAATCGCGGGTCTCTTTATTAGCTCCTATTTGTGGTGCACAATTTCATGGAATGTGGGCAGTGGGTATGATCAATTTGATAGAAAAGAAGGAATCATATGTATTTTTCGTTGGGGATTCCCTGGAAGAAATCGTCGGATCTTCCTACGATTCCTTATGAAGGATATTCAGTCCATCCGAATCGAAGCTAGAGAAGGTTTTTCTGCTCGTCGTATCCTTTATATGGAAATCCGGGGCCAGGGGGCCCTTCCCTTGATCCATACGGATCAGAATTTGACTCCACGCGAAATGGAGCAAAAGGCCGCGGAACTCGCCTCTTTCTTACATGTACCGATCGAAGTCTTTTGAAATGAACATGAACTGAAGCGAAGAAATGCACTAAATGCTTTCGTCGGCAGAGAAGAAAGGTATGGATGCTTTTTTTTTTCGAAATCCTTTTTCTATACCATAATAAGATGGAATAAACGAGGGTTCTTCAAAACAAAAAAAGGTGCGTGCATTCGAGTCAAAGCAAGCCTAGGTGAAACAAGGAGAAAATCGAAACGAAATTGGGGACCTCCCCCAAAAAAGGTGGATGGAGCATATGCCCATTTCCACTCAACTCAATAACACAATAACAAAAGAGGTAAGGGATCTCAAATTGTATCGTTCCAAATAGGCGTGAAAGTTGGATAGAAAAGAAAGGCAGTTTTTGTTGTTTTCATCTAAAAAGTTTCCTTGTAATAAATAAAGAATATTTCTTGGATAAGATTTCTTCCTTGAAGTCCTTCTTTGGGACATTCATCAGAAGAAGGCAATTACTTCAAATTGGGTCAATTGAAACATGTGGAAAAGGTCTTTTTCTCTTCATCCGAATTGGATTCTTATTCTTCTATTCTTTTTCTTATCGTTTTTGTAGACCGAAGAAGGAAGCATTGACTTAGATTCCAAAAACAAAAAAAGTAGGACTCTATTCCTAAGCGCAATACCCCTTGTAATGGAACGCATGCAGAAATCTGGGATTACCTAGATTCGGCGAATTGGGTGAATTCCTTAACTTCAAAAAACTTCCAAACTTACGGATGAAAAAATGAAAAAAAAAAAAGCACACACGCCCTTTCTATACCTTGCATTCATAGTCTTTTTACCCTGGTGGATCTCCCTGTTATTTACTAAAGGCCTCGAATCTTGGATTACTGATTGGTGGAATAGCAGACAGTCTGAAACTTCTTTGCATGCGATTCAAGAAAAAAGTCTGATAGAAAAATTCATAGAATTAGAGGAACTCCTTCTCTTGGATGAAATGCTAAAAGAATCCTCGAAAGTCTATCTAGAAAAGTTTCCTATAGGACTCCACAAGGAAACGGTCAAATTAATGAAGATGCACAATGAGGATCAGATCCATATTATTTTGCACTTCTCGCAGAGTCTCCTTTATTTCCTTATTCTAAGCGGTTCTTCTATTCTGGGTAAGGAACAACTCGTTATTCTGAACTCTTGGTTCCAAGAATTCTTCTATAATTTAAGCGACACAATAAAAGCCCTTTGCATTATTTTATTAACGGATATTCTTTTCGGATTCCATTCGAAGCACACTTGGGAATGCATAATTGGCTATGTCTGCAAGGGACTTGGCTGTGTTCATAACGAGCGAATCCTCTCTACTTTTGGTTGGATTATGCCATCCCTTTTAGATACAACCTGGAAATTTGTGTCCTTCCGTTATTTAAACAGTCTATCCCCGTCACTTTTAGCGATGTATACTTCAATGAAGGACTGAAAAAAGACCGGATCCAACGATACAATCCTCGTCTTTATGGCTTTGTACACAAAGCCAAGTCCTACTTACCCCTTCTCCCCTTCGGGGGGTCCTAGCCTCTATTTGAGTCAAAAAAATCTTTTTGGGAAATGGCGAAATCGGGGGTCGGGAACTCTATTAGTAACCGACCTCATTTTATTGTAGAAATTGGGAGATCAATGGTTGGACCATGCAAGCTAGAAAGACCCTCTCTTGGATAACCGAAAAGATTACTCGATCCATTTCGGTCTCGCTCATGCTATATATAATAACTCAGGCATCCGTTTCAAATGCATATCCCATTTTTGCGCAGCAAGGTTATGAAAATCCACGAGAAGCAACTGGGCGTATTGTATGCGCGAATTGTCATTTAGCTAATAAGCCAGTGGATATTGAGGTTCCACAAACGGTCCTTCCTGATACTGTTTTTGAAGCAGTTGTTCGAATTCCTTATGATATGCAACAGAAACAAGTTCTTGCGAATGGGAAAAGGGGGGCTCTAAATGTCGGAGCTGTTCTTATTTTACCCGAGGGATTCGAATTAGCCCCTCCTGATCGTATTTCGCCCGAGATGAAAGAAAGGATAGGCAATCTACCTTTTCAGAGCTATCGCCCCGCGAAAAAAAACATTCTTGTCATAGGCCCTGTTCCTGGCCAAAAATATAGTGAAATAGCCTTTCCTATTCTTTCTCCGGACCCCGCTACTCATAAGGGTGTTCACTTCTTAAAATATCCCATATATGTAGGCGGGAACAGGGGAAGGGGTCAGATTTATCCTGATGGGAGCAAGAGTAACAATACCGTTTCTAATGCGACAGCAGGAGGTATAGTAAGAAAAATCATACGAAAAGAAAGGGGGGGTTACGAAATAACCATAGCGGATACATCGGATGGACGTGAAGTGGTTGATATTATCCCCCCAGGACCTGAACTTCTTGTTTCGGAGGGCGAGTCTATCAAAGTGGATCAACCATTAACAAGTAATCCTAATGTGGGTGGATTTGGTCAGGGGGATGCAGAAATAGTACTTCAAGACTCATCACGTGTTCAAGGCCTTTTGTGCTTCTTGGCATCTGTTATTTTGGCACAAATTTTTTTGGTTCTTAAAAAGAAGCAGTTTGAGAAAGTTCAATTGTCCGAAATGAATTTCTAGATCCGCAGAGCTCTCAACATGAAATTCAGTTCATAAAAAGAATCCAATTCTTATTCGCAATTCTCATATGATTGGATTCCAAAAATGATGAATTAGGGTATGAAAAGTCTTTTGCTTCTCTCTCTTCTTTTTCTACCAGATGTCGCGTGGATAACTTCGACTCCATTCCCAGTCATCGTCTGTATATTATGACGAGGGCCCCTTCTTTTTAGAGCCCCCCCTTTCTTTTTCAAGCCACCCAATTAGACCAGAAAATGAGAGCCGTGAGGCTGTATGAGTCTTGTCAGATTTCAATGTGCGGCAAAAGGTTCATTTTGTTTTCTATCTATTTGATCGAATATCCACTACTAGGATCGAAACAAATTCGACGAAATACGAAAGACTCCATAGAAGAGAACTCGAAGTACGTGCGGAATAGAAAGCAAAGGAGAAATGGGGGGGGGAGGGGATTCCAGGAGGATTGGACTACAGGTCTTCCTCGTTTTAGGCACAAGAAAGGC